TACTTTATGAAATGAGCGGAGTAACAGAAAATATAGCTAGAAGGGCTATTTCAATAGCAGCATCCAAAATGCCTATACGGACTCAATTCATTATTTCGGGATAAAGGATAAAAAAGTAGAACTAAGAGAAACGAGTCTTGGGTGTGAAAAAAATTGCTTATTTCTTTTTTTTTTTTTTATTATTTTTAGACAAATAATATTTCTTTTTTTTCTTTGTCCTTTGCATTAAAAGAACAGATTCCAAAATGATATGATTCAACCTCAGACCCATTTAAATGTAGCAGATAACAGCGGGGCTCGAGAACTGATGTGTATTCGAATCATAGGAGCTAGCAATCGTCGATATGCTCATATTGGTGACGTTATTGTTGCTGTGATCAAAGAAGCAGTACCAAATATGCCCCTAGAAAAATCAGAAGTGGTCAGAGCTGTAATTGTGCGTACCTGTAAAGAACTCAAACGGGACAACGGTATGATAATCCGATATGATGACAATGCTGCAGTTGTTATTGATCAAGAAGGAAATCCAAAAGGAACTCGAATTTTTGGTGCGATCGCCCGGGAATTAAGACAATTAAATTTTACTAAAATAGTTTCATTAGCTCCCGAGGTATTATAAAATGGGATCGGGAGATTTTATAGTGGGGTAGTTGAAAGAAATAGATTAAGAAATAGATTGTATCTCACGCATATACCTTTAATAATTCAAATTCATAAACAAATACAAATAAAAAAAAAAAGAAATAAGTAAAAAAAAGCATGTTGATTATATCAAATTTGGAGTCACCAACAATTTTAGTTCATCATGGGTAGGGACACTATTGCTGAAGTAATAACCTCGATACGAAATACTGATATGGATAAAAAAAGAGTGGTTCGAATAACAGCTACTAATATTACCGAAAATATTCTCAAAATACTTTTAAGAGAGGGTTTTATCGAAAACGTGAGAAAACATCGAGAAAACAACAAAGATTTTTTGGTTTTAACGCTGCGACATAGAAGTAATAGGAAAAGGCCTTATAGAAATCTTTTAAATTTAAAACGGATCAGTCGACCTGGTCTACGAATCTATTCTAATTATCAACGAATTCCTCGAATTTTAGGCGGGATGGGGATTGTAATTATTTCTACTTCTCGAGGTATAATGACAGACCGAGAGGCTCGGCTAGAAGGAATCGGCGGAGAAATTTTGTGTTATATATGGTAATCTTTTTAATATACAAATTGGACCCAAAACTTACTATTTGTAATTGTAAAACAAAAAAGAAAAGGGACGAGTTGTCTAATATTGTTCCTCCTTCATTAGTTGATACTTCACGGGGGCTTTACCTGGAATGAAAGAACAAAAATGGATTCATGAGGGTTTAATTATCGAATCACTTCCCAATGGCATGTTCCGGGTTCGTTTAGATAATGAAGATCTGATTCTAGGTTATGTTTCAGGAAAGATCCGACGTAGTTTTATACGGATACTCCCAGGAGATAGAGTCAAGGTTGAGGTAAGTCGTTATGATTCAACCAGAGGACGTATAATTTATCGACTCCGCAACAAGGATTCGAAGGATTAAGTGGTTTGAATACCCCTTTCGTGAGAATACGATTCGAGATGCAAAATCTCAAGAAACTTATTTTCTTCCAAGAAGTAGATTACAATTTAAGATAAGGAATGACAAATATGAAAATAAGAGCTTCTGTTCGTAAAATTTGTGAAAAATGTCGACTAATCCGCAGGCGGGGGCGAATTATAGTAATTTGTTCCAATCCGAGACATAAACAAAGGCAGGGATAATCACACTCGCTAAACGAAACGATACATAAATAAGGAATCTGTTTTAACATGAAATGGATATATCCATATATCTCTGACTCATATTTACGAGATGATAAAATATGGCAAAAGCTATACCGAGAATTGGTTCGCGTAGGAATGGACGTATTGGGTCACGTAAGAGTGCACGTAGAATACCAAAGGGAGTTATTCATGTTCAAGCAAGTTTCAATAATACCATTGTGACCGTTACAGATGTACGGGGTAGGGTGGTTTCTTGGTCCTCTGCCGGTACTTGTGGATTCAAGGGTACGAGAAGAGGGACACCTTTTGCTGCTCAAACCGCAGCAGGCAATGCTATTCGTACAGTAGTGGATCAAGGTATGCAACGAGCAGAGGTCATGATAAAAGGTCCCGGTCTCGGAAGAGACGCAGCTCTCCGAGCTATTCGTAGAAGTGGTATATTATTAACTTTTGTACGGGATGTAACCCCTATGCCACATAATGGCTGTAGACCTCCGAAAAAAAGACGTGTGTAGAAATGCACATTGAAGAACTTTCAAGAGAAACAAGAGAAATAAATGATTCAATGATCTAATGAAATAATATTACTATGGTTCGAGAGAAAATAACAGTATCTACTCGGACACTACAGTGGAAATGTGTTGAATCAAGAACAGACAGTAAACGTCTTTTTTATGGACGTTTTATTCTGTCTCCACTTATGAA